TGTTAAGATCTAAAAGAAGGTTCTTTTTTTTACAACTTTGAAGGATGTTAGTTTGGATAACTTAAGATCTTAAAAAAATAGTAAAGAGGGGATGATTAATAAAGATAGGAGGTTAAACGCAAGCATGGTTGGAGTGAATAGTTTCATCGTTTTATATTGGGTGAGAGATCATGTTGTTTTTAGGGAGTGTAAAGTAACGGAAGAAATGATAATTCGAAGGTAGTAATAAAGAGTAATTAAGGCCGCAAATAATATAACCAGTAGGGGCACCATCTGAAGACCAAGAGCAAGTTGTTGGATGATCAATCATTTGGGGAAAAATCCAACAAATGGTGGTAGTCCACCGAGGGATAGAAGGGAAATAAGAGTTAGAAGTTTTACTATAGGCGGCGTCGAATTGGAGGATAGGTGCGAAATATGGAATGCCTGCTGAAAGAGGAATAAAACACCAATGGATGAGGAGATGATGCAATAGAAGATGAAATAATAGAGTCAATATGTTTCTCTTAATGATATTGATAAGAGCATCCAAGATATGTGATTGATAGAAGAAAAGGCAAGAATTTTTCGTAATATGGTTTGATTAATTCCACCGAAGGCTCCAACTAATCTAGAAGTAAGTGCAAATATTATTAGATAGGTTTGATTAAGAGGTCTCGAAAGAGTATAAGAGATTAAAACTATTGGGGCCGTTTTTTGGATAGTTATAAGGACAATGGCTGAGGCTCAATCTAATCCTTCTATCACTTGAGGGAATCAGAAATGGAATGGGGCTGCACCTATTTTCAATAAAAGAGAGGACTCGATTAGTAGATTTGTATTAAGAGATGAGGAAAGAGTTAAGGATGCTGCAGCAATAATGGTTGCAGACCCTAAGGCTTGGACTAGAAAGTATTTTAATGAAGCTTCAGAAGAAAATGAATTCTTTTTAATGGCAATAATGGGAATAAATGATAGAAGGTTGAGCTCTAGACCAACTCAGGCAGCAAATCAAGAAGATGAGGAAATGGAAATTAATACCCCCAGGATAAGAGTAATAAAAAATATTGGGTGAAAGATAGAGATTAAAATCAAAAAGAGGGAGTTTGTAATTCCCATTGGCGGGGTATGAGCCCGCTAGCTTAATTAGCTTATCTTTTTAGGTATTAAATATTAGGATCTAATTTTCTAAAAAGGAGTATAGAGGGAGCCGGTCAAAATAAATGAAATGGCTGAGATTGATAAATAGGCATTAGATTGTAAATCTAATTACGGGGAGGAGACCTCTTTCATTAATTCTCTATGGAGAACACTAAAAAGTTAGATCAGGTAAATAAAATATAAGAGTAAACACTAAGAATTAGGTAAAATCATTTATGATTTTATTTACGAGGGTATATATATACTAAGAAATGTTTGTAAAATTAGTGTGATCATATATCTTTTTAAATTAATGATATAGGAGAAAGTCTGTAATTTTAAGATCATAGAATTGCTTGTAATTACAGTATAGGAATTAGATACTTAATTTTCTGGTCGACAGGAAAAATTAAGTATCTAGTGGATATACTGTACATGTTGTTCCATAAGTACGTTTATAATGATTAATAGCATGGAATATATAAGACTTATGACATGATCATTAAATGCATGGGGTTCCAGTGTCACATTGTACCCCTGTATCTGTCTGAATTCTTATATAATCATGTTCAATTATAACATTAGACATAATTATACACCTTCTTAATCCTTACATATTAATGGAATTAATAAACATTATAAATCAACATAATGATGCGTACTAATATTGATATTGTATCATTCTAAGGACTCTAAATAATAAATTTATAATTGAGAAAACTATTAATAAGTACTCAATTTTATTAAGTAGCTAATAAAAATGAATACACAATGTCTAAGTAACCAAAGGTTATAATGACTTAATTATAGACTATGTTGGTATTAGCTAACTTAACTAGTATAAAACTATAAGTAGCTGGGGATTGTGAATACCGAGAATCATGGGGAGAGCTTGTTGATATATAATAAGTAGAGGTAATGGGCCTTAGGTTGGGGGCGAGTGAGGGTGGGTGTAAGAAAAGTAGAGGTAAAAGTTTTTGGAGAGTAAAGTATTATCGAGGAGAGCTGAATATTGTAATAGGTTGGGCAGGAATAAAGAGAGATAAAGCTTAAATCTGAGCGGTTCATTTACACTGAAATGGTTTTCGTGCGAGTCGGAATATCTTTGAATGCTGCCAAAAAAATTGTATAAAAGATTGATGGAATGTGCGATAAACCTAGGGTTGGGGAAAGGGGTGAGAATAAAGAGGGGAAAAGCCTAAACCTGACCGGCTCATTTGCACTGAAATGGTTTTCGCGTGAGTCGGAAAATCTTTGAACGTTGCTAAAAAAATTGTATAAAAGATTGATAGAAAGGTCTTATTCTATTAAATGTTTTCAAAACATTGGTTTTATTTTAAACTAATCAATCAATCTAACATTTTGTCTCACCATATTAGAATTAAGGGGTTAATGATATAATAAGCAAAATATAAAACAGTCAGAACTTGCCCCGTTAGAACATATGGGTCTTCAACAGGCCGTGCTCCAATTCATGTTAATAAAATTACGGTTGCAACAAGTGATCAAAATAACATTTGGTTAAAGGGGTAAAAAGTTAATCTTCGAAATTTAGATATGTGTGTAAATGGCAGAATAAATAAAATAGCAACTGATAGGGCTAGAGCAATAACACCACCTAATTTATTGGGAATTGATCGTAAAATAGCATAGGCAAATAGAAAATATCATTCTGGTTGAATATGGGCGGGTGTTACCAAGGGGTTGGCAGGGATAAAATTATCGGGATCTCCTAATAGGTAGGGGTCTAATAAGGTTAAAAGAATTAAAAATAGAAGCATGGCCCCAAATCCTATAATGTCTTTAAATGTAAAATACGGGTGGAAGGGGACCTTGTCTACCTGGCTCGAAATCCCAAGGGGGTTATTACCTCCAGATTGGTGGAGGAAAAGAATATGGACCATTGACAGGGCGGCAACGATAAATGGTAGGACGAAGTGGAATGTAAAAAATCGGGTGAGGGTAGCGTTATCAACTGCAAACCCACCTCATACTCATTGGACTAAATCTATTCCAATGTAGGGAATGGCCGATAAGAGATTAGTAATTACTGTCGCTCCTCAAAAAGACATTTGTCCTCATGGTAAAACATATCCTAGGAATGCTGTTGCTATAACTATAAATAAAATTACAACTCCTACTGATCATGCGTGGAAGATTATATAAGAGCCATAGTACATACCACGTCCAATATGAAGGTATAGACAAATAAAAAAGAAAGAGGCGCCATTGGCATGGAGAGTACGTAAAAGTCATCCATAGTTAACATCTCGGCAAATATGTGTTACTCTGGAAAAAGCTAGATCAATGTGGGCGGTGTAGTGCATGGCTAAAAAAAGTCCGGTGGCAATTTGCACCATTAGGCAAAGTCCTAGTAAAGAGCCAAAGTTTCAAAAAATGGAAATATTTCTTGGTAGGGGCATATCTACTAGGGCACCATTGGCAATTTTAAATAGTGGGTGTGATTTTCGAATGGGTGTTGTCATTAAGAGAGTCGTAGAGGGCCAAAGAATATGTTGGTAATCTTAACAACGGCAAAAAGAGTTAGTAAAAGATAGATTACAATAAAAATAGTAAATATTATAGTGGATTGGTTATAAATAGAGCTGGTAAGAGTTCTTGTTATATTTAGTGAGTGAAATAAATAGTTGTTAATTGAGTGAGATTGGTTTACTAAGGTGGCTATTGGATCGGTTAGGGTCAGCATCCCCGTAATCAAGGGGATTAAAAAAAAGAGAGTTAGAAGCGGTATGAGTGAAAGTGAGAATGGTTCGTTTGAGGCTAGAGATGTTACGTAAATAAATAAAACTAGCATCCCCCCTAAAAAAATAAGAAATAGAATATATGAAAATCAAAAAGAAGGCATTATAATTCCACTACAAACACAAATAAGGGTGGTCTGAATTAAGAGAATAACTCCTATTGACAGGGGATGTGCAAGTTGTGTGAAAAGTACTGCGAAAAATAAGGTGAGGGGTAATATAATAAGTAGAATATCAGAAGATAGTTTAATAAAAATATTAATTTTGGGAATTAGTGATAGGGGATTCCTCTTCTTCTGAAGCCTTAAGAAAAGAGATTCATTTTTGATTTACAAGACCAAAGTTTTATATTTAAACTATTAAGGCTATGATATTGTTTTCTAGGTATATAGTTATTTGTTCAATTTTCATAATTTTTTGTGGTTTATGGTCTTTCTGCTCCTATCGGAAGCACTTATTAAATATGTTGCTAAGATTGGAGTTTATTATGCTTGGTATTTTTTGAACAATGACGATTGGTATTTGTTTTCTGGGAAGGGATGTGTATTTTGTTCTTTTTTTCTTAACTTTAGCTGCATGTGAGGGTGCTTTGGGGCTATCTCTTTTGGTAAGAGTTGTTCGAACTCATGGAAACGATTGTTTCAATAGTTTTAGAATTTTAGAGTGTTAAAATATGTTTTATCATTGGTAGTATTGATCAAAATTAAGGATAGTTGAGAGATTGTTCAATTTTTTATCTTTTTTATAAGATTTCTTTTTGGTGTTCTAGGTAATCATTATTTTTATGTGTCAGACTTGGGAACAATATTAGGGTATGATTTTGTTAGATATGTTTTAATTCTTCTTAGGTTGTGGGTGGTGGGGTTAGTGATTATATCTAGATATAAAATTAAATTTTTAAAAAATCACTCTTCTGCCTTTTTGATTGTTAATGTCTTATTATTAATTATGCTTGTTGTTACATTTAGGTCTATAGATTATTTATTGTTCTACATTAGATTTGAGAGGTCTTTGATTCCCACTTTGATTTTAATTTTGGGGTGAGGGTATCAACCAGAGCGTGTTGAGGCCGGTATTTACATATTATTTTATACATTGTTCGCATCACTACCTCTTCTTGTTTCACTACTGAGGGTTTATAATTGTGGGTTTAGTTTAACATTGGGGGTTTTAAATTCTTTGGGAGATCAAGGGCTAATCAGGGTTATTTGATACTTTACTACAGTCTTTGCTTTTATTGTAAAATTACCTATATATATATTTCATCTTTGATTACCTAAGGCTCACGTTGAGGCTCCTGTTGCCGGGTCTATAATTTTAGCTGGGGTTTTATTAAAGCTTGGGGGCTATGGACTCGTTCGTGTTTTACCTTTGTTTACCAGGGTGAATAAATTATATTCTGGACTATGAATTAGAGTTTCAATCCTAGGTGGGTTTATTGTTAGGTTGATGTGTTTGCGTCAAGTTGATATTAAATCTTTAATTGCGTATTCTTCTGTTGCTCACATAGGATTAGTATTGTGTGGGTTGGTGGTGTTTGGTTGGTGGGGGCTGAATGGGTCGGTGGTTGTAATAGTTGGCCATGGTCTATGTTCTTCTGGATTATTTTGTTTAGCTAATATGGTTTATGAGCGAGTTGGTAGGCGAAGGTTGTTAATTAGGAAAGGGTTATTAAGATTTATACCCAGAATAGGGCTGTGGTGGTTTTTATTGAGTGTTGGAAATATAGCAGCCCCTCCTACTTTAAATTTGCTTGGTGAGATTAATTTAATTATGAGTGTTGTAAGATGAAGATCTTTGACTATGGTGGGTATTTCTTTGTTATCATTTTTTAGTGCGGCGTATACATTGTATATATACTCTCTTAGCCAACATGGGGTTTTCTATAATTCTATTTATTCTGTATGTTCTGGTAAGGTCCGAGAGTATTTAGTTTTACTCTTGCACTGACTTCCCTTAAATATTTTAATTCTGAAAGGGAGAATACTAATTCCTTTATATTAGTTTAAGTAGTTTAAAAAAAATTTTGGTTTGTGGGACCAAAGATGTAATATTTTATCTTAAACCATGAGTTGAAAAATTAAAATACATTTAAATAGGATAGTGTTCCTATGTTTTAGTTCCTTCAGGCTATTAGCATTATCTATTTGGTCTTTAAATAGAAGTATTGTAACTGTTATTGAATGGGAATTTATCTCTATTAATTCTTGTTCAATTGTGGTTAGGCTTATTTTTGATTGGATGTCATTTATGTTTCTAAGATTTGTGTTTTTCATTTCTGCGATAGTGTTATTTTATAGGGGGGATTACATGTTAGGAGATTTAAATTTTAATCGATTTATGTATCTAGTGTTATGTTTTGTCGGGTCTATGGGGGCATTGATTGTGAGCCCTAATTTAATCAGGATTTTATTAGGGTGAGACGGGCTGGGGTTAGTATCTTATGCCTTGGTAATTTATTACTCTAATGAAAAATCTGCAAACGCTGGAATGCTAACTGTATTATCCAATCGTGTTGGGGATGTGGCCATTTTGTTAAGAATTGCTTTAATATTCAATATGGGTGGTTGAAATTTTTTGTATTACACGATGTATATAGAGGATGGGGGGCTAACAAGGCTCTTAAAATTTTTAGTTGTGTTGGCCGCAATAACTAAGAGTGCACAAATTCCCTTTTCTGCCTGGTTACCAGCTGCGATGGCAGCTCCAACTCCTGTTTCATCTCTTGTTCACTCTTCTACTTTGGTTACTGCTGGAGTTTATTTATTAATTCGATTTAGGGGAGCTTTTTGCGATTCTCACGTCCAATCTTTTCTTTTAATTATTTCTTGTTTAACAATGTTTATGGCTGGGCTTGGAGCTAATTTTGAGTATGATTTAAAAAAAGTTATTGCTTTGTCTACCTTGAGTCAGCTTGGTGTGATAATTAGAATTTTGAGACTAGGGTTCGCCAATTTAGCATTCTTCCATCTATTATCACATGCTTTATTTAAGGCTTTACTGTTTATATGTGCTGGAGTTATTATTCATAATGTAAAAGAATATCAGGATATTCGTGCTATGGGAGGATTGGTAGAGTTTATACCTTTGACTAGGATGTGTATAAATCTTGCTAACTTGGCTTTATGTGGTATACCTTTTTTGGCTGGGTTTTATTCTAAGGATATAATCTTAGAGGTGGCCTTTATAAGAAAGATTAATTTTATTTCATTTGTGCTGTATGCATTGGCAACTGGGTTGACAGTGTGTTACACCCTTCGATTAATTTATTATAGATTAAGAGGTAGATTTAACCTAGGGGGGTTAAGAATAATTGCCGATAATTCTTATGTGATAACTAATTCTATGTTAGGTCTTAGAATTGGGGCTATTGTAGGGGGTAGGTGCTTATCTTGGTTAATTTTCCCTGAGCCATATATAATTTGTATGAGATTAGGGCTTAAAACTTTACCTTTGTCGGTAAGAATTTTAGGGGGTCTTGTTGGTTATATGTTAAATGTTATGAGAGTGAACACGGGGCTGAATTCATTAAAAGTTTATAGAAGAGTTGTTGTAATAGGCTCAATGTGATTCATGCCTTTCTTATCTACATTTAGTTTAAATATACATAATTTAAAGTTGGGTTATTTAATATTGAAATCTGGGGATAGGGGGTGATCAGAGTATTATGGAGGTCAAGGTATTCATAAATTCATTGTTGGGAGATCTCAAAATGTGCAGGTTTATCAGGATAATAGTGTGAAAATTTTTATAAAAGTTTTTATGATTTGAGTTATTATTTTATTTTTTATTATTTATTCTCATAATTTAAGATTAAAATGTTGCATTGAAGCTGCAAATATGACTTAATAGTCTGTGAATGGTTTCAGAGGAATTAATTTCCTTGCTCTATAGTGAAAATATAGTATGTTTGATACACCACTAAAACTAAGATATAAGTGGAATCGAACCACTTAAGAATAAAGTTAGAAGCTTTTTCTTTAGCCAAAAATATCTCTTAATAGGAGAGAGCACCCAATGATATCATTAACAGTGATACGCCTCTACTTTGGCTTCTATTAAAAATTAGAGGTCTTGATGACCAAAGTTTAGGCCGAAACTAAATGTAATTCTTCACTTTCTAATTGGCAAAGTTAGTTTATATAAACATCTTATGAGTGCAAATCATAAATCATAAATTAGACTATAACTTTGGCGGCTAATAAAATAGTATAAGACATAATGCATATACGTATATATTAGCTAATTTCTCCTGCGTATAGAGTTCTTAAGACTGCAAACACATAGGATTGGATGATTGCTACCGCAGATTCTAATAATAAAAGTAAGATTTGTGTTAAAAGAAGGAGGGAGACAAGGGTTGTTGACAGTGAAGGCCCTGTCCCTCTTAAGAGGGTTAAAAGAAGATGACCTGCAATTATATTGGCTGCTAATCGAACGGCTAGAGTTCCAGGCCGGATTAGATTACTCAGGGTTTCAATTAATACCATGAAAGGCATTAGCGCCGGCGGAGTTCCTTGAGGAACTAAGTGAGCAAATATATGTTGGGTATGATTAATTCATCCAAAAATTATGAAGGTTAATCAAAGGGGGAGAGAGAGCGACAAGGTTATAACCAAATGTCTAGTTCTGGTAAAAACGTAGGGTAGGAGCCCTAGAAAATTATTAAAGACAATCAATCTAAATAAAGATACAAAAATAATAGTTCTGCCTACATGAGAGGGACCTAATAAATTTTTAAATTCTAAGTGAAGAGTATTGATTAGTTTTGCTCATGTTAATGATCATCGTGAGGGCGAAATTCAATATAGATATGGGATGAATAAAAGTCCTAAAAATGTTGAAGCTCAGTTCAATGAGAGAAATATAACTCTAGAAGATGGTTCAAAAATAGAAAATAATCTTGTTATCATGTTCAGTCTTTTCTAGGTGATATAATTTTTAGTGATGAAGATGAAATTTTTGAAGGAAGTTTTACATAGTAGTTTATAATGAAATACACAGAAAATCTAATTAAGAATATAAAGAAAAGGTTTAATCATATCAGAGGCTCTATTTGAGGCATTAAAAACTATCCTGAGGGATAAATTAGAATTGACAACTCTATATTATAATTTTAATTAAGTTTTTGGTGTTGTCAAAAAAAAGGGGGGGGGGACAACTCTGCTATGGAAGAGAAGCTCTTATTTTAAGGTCCTAAGTCTTATGTAATAGGTTATACTACCTTAGCCGATTAGTGGATTATACAGATGTGTGTGGTGATAGGGGCTATTTTTGTAAAGTTGCTTTGTTAGTCTCGAAGAGAAAGGGATCTAATTGTTAGAAGATGTATAAGGAGGGAGATAAAATCTGCGGAGCGAATATTGAAGGGTCTTATAGTGGAAATTAAAGACGTTAGATTGCAAATCTGAAGATGTATTGTTATACTGAGACTTGGGTTCAATTAGTTATATGATGGTGTACAGGGCACATAAAATTTTGATTTTTAAAGAAAGAGTGTAATTCTTTTTCATATAACTTATATCTTAAATGTATAAACCTTTGGTTCCCACTTATTTTATGACGAGAGCCTCTAGTATTACTGTAGTAATAAGAAAGGTTTATAGGCCGTAAATGACAATTATGAATAGGTGTGTATATGCTTTATCTAATAGGAGAAGGATATCATAGGGAAACATTATTACATCATTGGTGAAAGTGAGTAGATATTGGCAGAAATAAGAAAGTATTAAAACTGGAGGGGGTTTAATAATAAGGAAAAGAATGGTATACAATTAGTATTTGATAGATGTTGCTGAGTGTATAAAGTAGGCCGGGGAGGTAAAAAATCATATAAATATGCAGCGGTTCAAAATCTAGGATAGTCAAATAATATAGGCACTGAAAGGTTATGAATGTTGAAAAGTTTGATTCTTGCTTAATTGTGCATTTTTATAATAAAAAATACATTTAAATTTTTATAAGACAACTTAACTATTAAGATTAAAGGTCTATTAGTGCAACAGCCATGTTTATAAAATCGAAGTATTAAATATTAACATTATAATTCAAAAATTATATTAGTAATTATATTAATCCTGACTAAAAATTTGTGCCAGCAGTCGCGGTTATACTTAGGGGGTAGATGTACATACATTGATAAGTAGTTAAATGGTATTTAAATATTATTAAAATTATTTTATTAAAGTTAATAAAAGGTGAAATTAGTTTATTAATTACCTAATAGAGTATTTGATTATTATGTATTGAAGCTAGCTAATTTGTGGTATAAACTAGGATTAGATACCCTATTATACACTTATAACATATAAAAATGTCAGACTATTTTTAGTTATGTTCTTTAAAATCAAAGAACTTGGCGGTATTCTAGTCTTGTTAGAGGAACCTGTTTTATAAACGATAAACCACGCAGTATCTCACTTAACTTTGTCGCCAGTTTGTATACCGTCATTATTAGATAATTCTTACAGGATGAAATTATTGGAATAATAACTACATTAATATATTAGATCAAGGTGCAGCTTATAGTTAAGTAAAAATGGGTTACAATAATAACATAGTTACAACGGAATAAGCCCCAAAATAAGGTTTATGAAGGTGGATTTAATTGTAATTTTATTTTAACAAGAGAAGATGATATTAGCTCTAGATTATGTACATATCGCCCGTCGCTTTCATTATAAGTGAAATAAGTCGTAACAGAGTAGGTGTACTGGAAAGTGTACCTAGTAAGACAAAGTTTTTAGATATTTATATTGGAGCTAAGCAAAATTATAAAATAAGTGTCTTAATTATACAGGGTGGCCAATAAAATTAAGTTGGGGTGATTTATTTAAAGTCTTAAGAAAACTATTTTTTATATTATTATATTTAGTACATTTAATTGAACAATTAAAATTGGCTATAGTGGATGAGTACTGTCAAGGAACATTGAAATAGCATATAAGGGTTATATCTTAAAAAGTAAAATTTAAAACTTGTACCTTGTGTATTAGGGAAAATCAAATTTCAGGATTTATAAGTCGGGTTCTCGGTAGAAGGGTGTCTAATTGTAATTCGTTAGTTTATGTAGTAAAATAATATTAAAGGTACAATTAGTAATGAAATGTTAGTCGAATCTTTATATCTAGTTATCTTTGAAATAAATTCAATTTAGGTTATTTTTGCAATTAAAAATGATCAAAGTGAAGGAGGGAAGAGCTTCTTTCACAATAAAAACTTTAAAGTAATATAATAAAAGGTAAGTTATAAGTAAGCTTAGGGGTAGCTAGCTTTATAAGGTGTTTTAACCAATAATTATTAAAAGTTTCATATTCTTAGTAGTAGGGGATTAAAGTGGTTAATAAAAGTTCACTTGAAGTAATGATTTTATTAGTAGATTTTTAATATAGGAAAAAAATATTTAAATATGTATTAATTTTTAATATATTATATTATTTTATTAAGGAATTCGGCAAATAATAAAGCTTCTGCCTGTTTATCAAAAACATGTCCTATTGGGGTTATAATAGGTCTGACCTGCCCACTGAATTTTAAAGGGCCGCGGTATTTTGACCGTGCGAAGGTAGCATAATCATTAGTCTTTTAATTGGAGGCTTGTATGAATGGTTGGACAAGAAGAAAGCTGTCTTTATGAAAAATATTGAACTTAACATTTGAGTAAAAAGGCTTAAATAGATTAGGGGGACGATAAGACCCTATAAAGCTTTATATTGCGTTGTATTTTTTAAGAAAGTGGTAAAAATTAAACTATGAGACACAATATTACGTTGGGGCGACGAAGGTAGAAAGAAGTATCTGCTTTACATTAATAACGGAGATTTTCGGATGGTTAATTGATCCTAGTTAAAGATTAAAAGTTTAAGTTACTTTAGGGATAACAGCGTTATTTTTTTTGAGAGTCCATATCGAGAAAAAAGATTGCGACCTCGATGTTGAATTAAGTTGTCTATCTATGTGCAGAAGCTATATAAGACGGTCTGTTCGACCTTTAAAAACTTACATGATTTGAGTTCAGACCGGCGTGAGCCAGGTTGGTTTCTATCTCTTAATTAAGTAAATAATTTTTTTAGTACGAAAGGATTGAAAAGTTTAAATAGTTTATGGTTGAAAATAAAATGTTAGCCCATTAAGTGAGTTGCTAATAAATTTGTAAATTTAAAATTTAGTAAGGTAATAGAAATTATATTAGTAAGAGCAATATGGTAAAATATTGTTGATGTTAACTTTGGTAATAGTTGTTAATTATTTAATTTTAATTATTTGTGTTTTAATTAGTGTGGCATTTGTTACACTATTAGAGCGTAAAATCTTAGGCTATATTCAAATTCGGAAAGGTCCTAATAAAGTTGGGTTTATGGGTTTGTTACAGCCCTTTTCTGATGCTGTAAAATTGTTTACTAAGGAGCAGACAATACCCACTTTATCTAATTTTCTTCCCTACTATATGTCCCCCGTTTTCAGGTTGTTTATTTCTTTATTGGTTTGAAGGGTTTTACCATATGAGGTAGGGTTTATTAATTTTAATTTGGGTATTTTATTTTTTTTGTGTTGTTTAAGGCTAGGAGTTTATTCTACAATATCAGCCGGGTGATCTTCTAATTGTAAGTATTCTCTTTTGGGTAGTCTTCGAGCTGTGGCCCAAACAATTTCTTATGAGGTTAGATTGGCATTAATTTTGTTATCTGTAATTTTTTTAATTGGTGGGTTTAATATAAGTCTATTTAATAATTATCAAAATGAAGTTTGGTTTTTATGATTTTTTTTTCCCCTTGCTATAATTTGGTTTGCTTCTTGTTTGGCGGAGACCAATCGCACACCATTTGATTTCGCTGAGGGAGAATCAGAGTTAGTTTCTGGGTTTAACACAGAGTATAGAAGAGGAGGATTTGCTTTAATTTTTATAGCTGAATATGCGAGAATTTTATTTATGAGGGCTCTGTTTGCAATTATTTTTTTAGGGAGAAGCCCATGTAGTGTCGCTTTTTATTTAAAGTTAAGATTAATTGCCTTTTTATTTGTTTGGGTGCGAGGAACATTACCTCGGTTACGCTATGATAAGCTAATATATTTGGCTTGGAAAGGATTTTTACCTATTTCTTTAAATTATTTATTCTTTTATATAGGGGTTAAAATATTGTGTTTTATCATTCTGATTTGCTAATTATTTTGTAAATATAATATGGGAAGTTATATACTACATGATTAGCTGTATCAGTGCTATCCTTTTAATCAGGCACCATATTAGGGTATTAAATGTCTGGGTTTAATTAGATCAGTCTAGGGCCCCCTGGTATCATTCGTATAGGAGGCCGAATAAGAGAATTGCTAGGAAGATAGTTCCTGTAACTATCCATGAATAGATATTTGTGATTTGAATAATGGAGGCAAGGGGTAGGAGGAGAGTGATTTCTACATCGAAAATAAGAAAAATAACTGCAATTAAAAAAAATCGTAAGGAGAAAGGGAGCCGTGCGGATCCCTTGGGGTCAAATCCACATTCATAGGGAGAGCTTTTTTCTCGGTCAATAATTGTCTTTTTGGAAAGGATGGATGCTAGAATTATAACGATAGTCGCTAGTAAGATGGTGATAAAAGTAATAAGAGTAATAATAACAATTGCCTTTTCTAAGAGTAATTAGACTGGTTGGTTGGAAGCCAACTATACTTTTTATATTAAAAAGGCAACCTCCTCATCAGTAGATGAACACATATAGGAACAATCAGACTACATCTACAAAGTGTCAGTATCATGCTGCGGCCTCGAAGCCGAAATGGTGATTTGCTGAAAAATGACAACTATAGAGCCGCAATCAACAAACAGTTAAAAATGAAGATCCAATAATGACGTGAAGCCCATGGAATCCTGTTGCAACAAAAAATGTGGATCCATAAACAGAGTCGGCAATTGTGAAAGATGCTTCTATATATTCGAAAGCTTGAAGAGCTGTAAAATAAAATCCTAAAATTACTGTAAGGGTAAGTCTTTGGATGGCCTGAGTATGGTTAGATTCTATAATTGCATGATGGGCCCATGTTACTGTCGCCCCAGAAGAAAGTAAGATCATTGTATTAAGAAGAGGAATTTGGAACGGGTTAAAAGGTTGGATGCCAAGAGGCGGTCAGCACATGCCAATTTCTACTGTTGGAGCTAATCTTCTATGGAAGAAGGCCCAGAAAAAGGAGAAGAAGAATAGAACTTCTGATACAATAAATAAAATTATACCTCAGCGCAGACCACCTATTACAATCCTAGTGTGGAGGCCTTGGTAGGTCCCTTCCCGTGTAATGTCTCGTCATCATTGAATTATTGTTAAAATTGTTGCTAAGGTACCTAGGACTAAGAGGTCAATATTAAATTGATGAAATCATTTTACTAGCCCAGTCGTTAATATTATGGCTCTAATTGAGCCGGTGAGAGGTCATGGCCTTATATCTACAAGGTGGTAGGCGTGCATACCATGTGATGATGTCATTAGTGTAACCAGAAGTAGGCGTTACTACTATCTTAGATTTAAAAGATCTAAACTTACTTTCAGTCATCGGGTAATTCTGTTATAGAGGAAATTCAATTTAGAAATGAGTCTGTTGATACACTTTCTATCACAATGGGTATAAAACTGTGATTAGCTCCACAAATTTCAGAACATTGACCATAGAATAAACCAGGTCGATTAATTATAAATCTAACTTGATTTAACCGGCCTGGAACTGCGTCGGCTTTAACACCTAGGGCTGGGACAGTTCATGAGTGAATAACATCGGCTGCTGTAATCAGAACTCGAATTTGGGTATTTATAGGTAGCACTGTGCGGTTGTCTACATCTAGAAGACGAAATCCGGATTCGGGGAGATCTGATAAAGGAGTTATATAGGAATCAAATTCTACCTGGAGAAAATCTGAATATTCATACCTTCAATATCATTGATGGCCAATTGTCTTTAATGTAATTCTTGGTCTATTAACTTCATCTAATAGGTATAATAATCGCAGTGATGGGAGGGCAATAAAAATCAAAATAATAGCTGGTAAGATGGTTCAGATAATTTCAATGGTTTGATTTTCCAGTAAAAATCGGTTAGTTAGGGAGTTAAAAAACAAAGAGCCCATCATATAACCAACCAAGGTGGTAATCAAAATAAGTACAATTATTGCATGATCATGAAAGAATGTGAGCTGTTCTATTAGTGGAGAAGCTCCGTCTTGAAATCCTAGATTTCCTCATATTGGCATTAGTTGAGCACTTGGCTACTGCCGTGGGAGAAAGGGTATCTCTCATTTTAAGGTCTTAAATCTTATGTAATTTGTTATACTACCTTCGGCAGATAGTGGTATTAGAAAATAATATTAGTGGTTAGTTGGAAAGTAGGGGGATTTCTATATATCTGTGGTCCGCGGGCGGGTAAGAGTGCTCTCACTCAATAGACGTTGGAAGGAATAGGGAAAATATAATAGGGCGTGCTGCAATTAGAGCTTCTCACGCCACTATGACGAATCCTAAGACTGCAACCAGGGAAACCAACGATCCCATTGAGGACATAACATTTCATGCTGTGTATGCATCAGGATAGTCTGAATATCGTCGAGGCATACCATTAAGCCCTAAGAAGTGTTGAGGGAAGAACGTTACATTAACCCCAATAAATATAGTCAGGAAATGAATTTTCAGTCATTTGGGATTTAATGAGACTCCCGTAAACAAGGGAAACCAGTGGGCAATTCCAGCGAAAATGCCGAACACTGCTCCTATGGAAAGAACGTAGTGGAAGTGGGCGACAACATAATAAGTGTCATGAAGGATGATATCAATAGAAGAATTGGCTAAGACTACTCCTGTGAGTCCTCCGACTGTAAATAAGAAAATAAATCCAAGGGCTCATATTAAAGAAGGTCTATAGTTTAATTGTGTTCCATGTAGGGTCCCTAATCATCTAAAAATTTTAATCCCGGTGGGCACCGCAATAATTATGGTGGCAGATGTAAAATATGCTCGAGTGTCTACGTCTATACCTACAGTGAACATGTGGTGGGCTCACACAATAAACCCCAAGATCCCAATTGCTAGCATAGCATAAATTATACCAAGTGTGCCGAAAGATTCTTTTTTACCTGACTCTTGGCTAACAATGTGTGAAATCATACCAAACGCTGGTAGAATTAAAATATAAACTTCAGGATGACCAAAAAATCAGAATAAGTGTTGGTAGAGAATGGGGTCCCCTCCTCCTGCAGGATCGAAAAAGGATGTATTTAGGTTTCGATCTGTTAGAAGCATAGTAATGGCTCCTGCAAGCACTGGAAGTGATAGTAGAAGCAGAATTGCAGTAATAAACACTGATCACACGAACAGAGGTATACGGTCCATAGTTATACCAACTGATCGTATATTAATGACCGTTGTTATAAAATTAACGGCACCTAAAATGGATGAGACACCTGCTAAATGTAGAGAAAAAATACCTATATCTACTGATGCACCTGCATGAGCAATAGCGGCAGACAGAGGGGGGTAGACTGTTCATCCGGTTCCAACACCTCTTTCTACTATCCCTCTCATCAATAAAAGTGTGAGAGATGGGGGAAGGAGCCAGAATCTCATATTATTTATTCGCGGGAATGCTATATCTGGAGCTCCTAATATAAGAGGTACTAATCAATTCCCAAATCCCCCAATTATAATAGGTATAACTATGAAGAAAATTATAACGAAGGCATGGGCTGTGACTACGACATTGTAGATTTGGTCATCACCAATTAGACTACCAGGTTGTCCAAGTTCTGCTCGGATAATCAGTCTTAGAGATGTGCCTACTATACCGGCCCAAGCCCCAAATATAAAATATAGGGTTCCAATGTCTTTATGATTTGTTGAGAAAAATCATCGTTGCGT